TTGGTTTCACTACTGAGCTATAACTCACAGCTGAAGGAACTACTTGACTTGGAGTTACGAATTGAGAGGGGTTTATGACTGAGTGCCGACTCGAACTACTGGACGTCGGATTGACGAGGGAATGCTCTCCCACTCGAGCGACTCGGTTAACAGATTTTCATCCAACAGTCCTGAGTTCTTTTCAGACAAAAGAGTCAGGGGATTGAGTGGAATCCACGAGTCCGGATTGATTTTCATCCCTTCTATCTGTTCTCGAACAGGTATCTAATCGTATCTAAGCGTCTTAATAGGATAGTACTGAGTTGAGCCCGTGTGTTCGCCCGAATGCTGTGAGTCAGGAGTTGTATCTGGGCAAGAGCCCTCTATCTATTCTTCTTACTACTAGTCTGATTCCTCCTATTCTTCTTACTAGGGCGTAGTTAGAGTAGATTCAGATTCCGCTAATTGGAGTTCAACCAGAAGAAATACCTGCAATAGAGAAGATGGCCTCACTACCTGCATGAATCAAGTAGTCATTCCCTGCTTTAGAGAATAAAAGCTGAATCCATACCTGTTTTAAAGAAAGTGGAGGAGATCTCTTTCTGTGATTTTTCTCGCTGTCTGACTAAGTCCCCAGTGTAAATAACGAATAGCGAACCAGTCTTTTTCTTCCTGTATTTTGAGTTGGCAATCTTTCTTATCCCCTCCAATTCTTGTTAAGTATTGGTTTCCTTTTTATTTTGAGTTCTTTCGGTCTTTGTCAGAGGGTAGGTGAGTGCCCTTTCTCCCTCCTTCACGGGTATAGTATATATTCCTCTCTCTCCTTTAATCAAACTGGTCAGACTATACTATATAGGCTAATTAGCTGCCTTTTAGTCTGATTATGTGTTCTTTCTTTCTTGTCTTTTCCGGGTCTTATCCGAGATCAAATCTTAACAGTGACATCCAATCAGAAACTACACTAAAGTCTAGCCTTTTTCATGGGAAGTTACCCTATTATAAGTAAGCTATAAGGAGTTCCCGATGCGTCTATCCTCGCGGGCAGGGCTCCTGCTGTTAGGTCTAGGGCAAGGGTGAGACCTAGGGGAAGAGTCATAATAGTCGTCGGATTGGGTGTAACAAGTCTTCAATCTCTTCTACGGCCATGATAGCCTATCCAAATCTTTCACTTCGACCTAAGTCAGCAGCTAAGGAGAGTTCTTGCAATGGTCAGGCTAGCTACGGCAAAGTCTAATAAAGAGGACTGACTCCTTCTATTTGTAAGCAGTTCCCCCTTCTAGTGGTTCAATAGCCTGCCACCTGACGACGGTTCGTGTTTGTAAAGAGAAAGAGACTGCAAGGGCTAAGGTAAGGCTATGGGATAAGAGACGGCTATTCTTCCGAGTTGAATGAGGAATGCACTGATCCCGGGTGGGCGAGGGAATGGTCCTCTCTCTCTCTCCTCCTCTACTCGCATTTAGTTCATGGCATATAGGACTATGCTTAAATAGAAGACTTCTATGAGTCTCCCAGTCCTATCTTGAATGTAGTGAGCCCTCTTCTTCGACCGAATGATGTCAGTTAGTTACTTACTGCTGATAATAGGCACCCATGCACATCTAGTCTATATAATAGAAAGAGTAGGCAGCCATGGAATGAAAGCAAGAGTCCTCGTTTCATGAAGAATGAATTGATTCCAGGTCATCTCCCGAATGGGATATTGTAGGTGTTCCAGGTTATGGGTCAGGTCATCTAGGGACTATGTAATAAAGAGAAGACCCGCGGGTTAACCTTCGGTTCACCTCTTTTCATCCAAGACTGATCGACCTGAGGTTCACTTGATTTGATTCCTCTCACAAGGAGAAGAGCGCGGCAACTCGATCCCTCAATAGCAGAAAGCAGAAGAGAGCTTATAGGCTGTTGAAGATGGAGAGGACCAGCAGCAATGATTGGTTGCTTCAGCCAAGCGATCAACGCTGACAAGAAAGAAAAGAGGGTTGAGTTATAAGTAGGACAGTCCAAGACCGGAGATGATTGAGTTGGTCAAGCGAAAGCGGGACATGCCAGGCTAACAGAGAAAGAAAGGCACTCTTCCATGAAAGGGACAAGGGGAGGCCCCATATTAAATAACCCAAGAAAGACTTTAACACGAGAAACTCACGGGACAGAAATAGGCTCACTTCGGAAAGCTTACTTAGCGGAGCTTAAGAAATGCGAGAGAAGGGGGATAGAAAGCCTTATAACGATAGTTTAGGGATTAGCGTCGAATATCGATCGTTAAGGAGCTTTGAAACTGGCATTCTGTAGACATAAAAATGCACATAGAATTGATCTCAATCATAGACTCTTTATCTACTCTACTTGCTTGTTCTACGTAATCTTCCCTCCTAATACTTACTAGTCATAACCGCTACTACAGATAGTGCTAGATAGTCTGGAAAGGGCACCACTGACTCCATTCCCTACGAAAGGGTTTAATAGCTACCACTGCTAAAAGCATGAGTTCCGAGCTAAGGGTGAATTGAAAAAAAAAAAAGCATTAGCCGCATTCAATTAATGCCTTTTGCTTCAAGTTCCTAGAATAGGGTGGCCCTCTCCCCTATCTTGTTCTTAAAGCTTCTGCCTTCAAAAGGAGAATGAAAGTCATTCAATGGCTTGAGACTTTCTTGCTTTCCTGTTCGAGCTCCTTCTTCCCGGATGCCTTAAAGGACAACTTCTTACAGGAAAGAAAAACCTATATCAGATAGATGTAACAGGCCTTAGAAAACTGAAGGAAGTGAAACCTCTAGCCTAACGCTCGCCTAGCTAAAGGAAAGAGAGACGCTCCTAGCTTGACCTACCAGGTACGCCTTCCATTGAGCGGCTCTTTGAAGACTTTCTGCTGCTTGCCACTCCTCCGATTGATTGAGCTTCTACTCGCAGGGGAGAAGTGAGCTGATCGAGCTCAATCTCTAAGTTGATCCGGTTGAAGAGAGTTATCACGATGTAGCAGGGGGTCCTCCAGTCTATGACCTACCGTTTTCTTTGCTAAGCAGTACGCCTAGGATAAAAAAGACAGGTGGCATAGCGATCCCTACCAATACGACTGGACACCGCATCTCGTCCTCATTCCTCTACTAAAAGCGGTATGCTTGCGAAGACCATTTCTGGTCTATCCGTGTTAATGAAATCCATCCCGTGAAACAAAGGAGAGTTCATTCGTGGGATAAATAAAGAGAGACTAGCCATATCAGACAGCTTTCAATGGCCTTAGCGAAAGAGAAGAACTAGAGGGAATAGAATAGGAGGTGGGATTGGCATGGCTGGTCTACGAACCTGGGCTTTGGAAAGACTGAGGATAGGCAGAAATTGAGGAGAAGTCCCCCTCGAAAAAGAATAAGAATCCCGTGAACAACTCATAAAGAGAATCATAACAACTCTTAGTAGCGGAAAGCCCCTTTGAGTAAGCTTAAGCTACTGCCCTCTTGCCTCCCTTTATTTAATATAAAAATGGTTGGAGCTCTTTCTTTGCTTGTTTTCTTTTAGTCAGTCAGCTGAAAAGACTTGCTTGCTTTTCCTCTATTAATGAAGTTTCGAAAGAAAGAAAATCAGTCTAACGAAGGAGCCCAAGTCCACTCAAGTGCTTTCAAGGACAGTGACTTACACTGGGGGAAATGGAAAGTCTAACTTCAAAGTCAAATGCGTTAACAGAAATGATAATAAAGACTATATTCATTCATCCGAGACAGCTACTAGAGGCGGTCTATCTGATGAGCTTTCTTTCCTTTTTAGCCGCGTAAGGCCTGTGATCTCATCTCGACCATTACCGATGTCATCTGTCTTGTTTGCAACTTGAGGTTCATCCCTCGCCTGGGTTCCCATTGCTGAAAGCGGCCTTGCCCTAAGCTTTCTTTGAGGAAGTGATTGTAGCTGGACGAGATTGTAGTGCCGAATCTCTTGTCTGTTGGAGGTGATTATTCTCTTTTTAGGTGGTAGTTTTTAGGTGATTGTTATGCGCCCTTCTCTCTCTGTTCCCGTCATTGGCAGACTGATCTCTTACTATAGCATCCGGCATAGATAATGAGCCCTACTGAGGACGGTTGGGTTGGGAAGAGAATAGCATACGAAGATCAAGTAGAGGTTTTATATGGATTGTTCGCATGTGTCCTAAAAGGTGCCCCATCTGGTTGTTATTGAAGCAATTAAAGCTGGTATAACCTTGATCAGTCCCGAGAATACTTCCTATAGTTGTTTACCACGGAAGGGTAAAAAGATTAGAAACTAGCTAAAGACCAGCTACGTATCAAGGGCTCGGGCCTCAACGCATCCTTTATGAGTTTACTAAGTCTCTCTAATCTAAGTAAAACAAGCTTTGTAGAGGCGATTCCCATCTAACTTGGTCTACTATCGATCGATCGATGATTTTCTTATCTTATCTTAGAAGAACTGCGTTTGAAAGCATGATTTGTGAAGCTTGACGCTGGGGTATCTATAGAAAGCAGATTTTCTTCGCAAGGTGGTCAAAATGGCATGATGAGAACAAATGGTAGGAATGACCAGGAATTCGTCCTAAAGTATGTGTCATAGGCTGACCGCACGAGTAGATCTGGCAGGGTATGGTCCCTCGCCTCTATGCCCGTTTCCTTCATGGGATCGCCCGATTTCAATTGAGATGTTCCCCACCCAACAGGGGAAAGTCCCGGTTTCTATACAGAGATATGCCCATCAGATGAAAGTTTTTCACGGTCTCCAGGAACCTTGTTTTACTATTCTATTTTCATAGGCAAGACTAACTAGTAGTTCCAAAGAAAGGAGCATCTGGCATAGGCAGCAAGCCTTGGGCTCCGTATGATCGGTTCTTTTTTCACATGTAGGTTCCTCCGCAGCAAAGATGGTATGGTCGGCTTGCGCTCTTACTTGGAAGTGGTCTCAGTAGCGAAGTCAATATAGAGGGTAGTCTTCCTAGCTAGGAAGTATAAGATTCATCTTACGATTTGTTTTTACTACGTATCATTAAGAACTATAATACTAGGGCAAGCCCCGTTCCTCAATCGAAAGTAAAA